TATGGGATATTTTAAGAAGTGAACGTCTTTCTTCGTAGCAGGGTCGGGGGAAAGAATGGGAAAGACGATTTCACTATATTTCTGACCCGGAACAGGACCTATCACAAGAATATTTTTTTTATTGGGACGGTAACTCTGAAAAGACGGATTTCCTATCTTTTCTTTCAACTCAGGAGAAATACGATCGGGGGGGGCTAATTCGAATCCCTCGGGTAAAATAAGAACAGCACCCACATTCAAACCCCCTTTTTTACCATTAGCAAGAACTTGTTTCAGTTGCATATCATAAGGAATTCGAACAACTGCTTCAAATACAGTATCAGGAAGCACAGCTTGCGGAACTTCAATATCCACGGGCTTATTAGCTAAATGGCAATTAGCACATACAATTCGTCCAGTTGCTTCTCGTGGGTTTTCATAACCCTGCTGCGCAAAAATGGGATATGCATTTGAAATGTATGTTCGAGTTATTACATATATCATGATCGATACAGAAATGGATCGAGTCATCTGTTCCTTTACCCAAGAAAAAGTATTTCTATTTTGCATGTCCAATCATAGATCTCGGAATTTCTACAATAAATTAGATAGGGAACTTTACTAGTTCCCTATGCACGAGTCTGTCATTGTACTGGAATAGTTGTACTGGAATATAGGACGAATACCTTGAACCGGTAAAAATAAAATATAAAGAATTAAGTAAGATTCAAAATGCTTTCTTTATAAAGGAAGAAAGATTCTGATTTATTTGATTGATATCAGTAGATCAAATGAGTTCTTCATTCATTCATTGAATGATAAATGACTACAAGCGAAGGAGATACACGATTTAAATAATGGAAAATCCAATATTTCACAATTGTATCTAGAATAACTGGAAAAGTGGAAACAAGACCAGATATAATTTGATCGTTATGAGCCAATCCAAAATCGTTGTAGAACGAACCAATTATGAGTTCCCAACCATGAGTCGAGTGAAATCCAATCCATAAATCAGTAACTAAAAGAATCGAAAAAGCTTTTATTGTGTCACTTAAGTTATAGAGGAATTCCTGAACCCAAGAATTAAGAATGACAAGTTCCTCATTACCCAAAATAAAATAACCACTTAGAATAGCGAAAGAGATTATATTTGTCGAGAAATGCAAAATGATATGGAGATGATATTCATTGTGTGTTTTGACCAATTGTATCGTTTCCTTGTGTATTCCTATACGAAGTTTTTGTATATGTGTCTCCGGGTACTCCTTTATCATTTCGTCCAACAGAAAGAGTTCTTCTAATTCTATGAATCTTTCTAGAACGTTTTTCTCTTGAATATCATTCAAGAGAGTTTCGGATTGCCAGGTATTCCACCAATTAGTAACCCAAAGTTCCAGACATTTATTAAATGAGAGAGAGATCCACCAGGGCAAAAATACTATAGATACAAGATATGGGAAAGAAGGCAATGCTTTCTTTTTTTTCATTTTTTATCTGTGAATTTAATTGTTAATGAACCTGCTTCATTCGTTGACTCTATATGATATTTCTCTGAAGCACGAGTTCTATAACAAGGTATTGAACCTATGGGTCTATTCATTCCAATTTTTGTGTAAAAATTGAGTTTAGTTCTTGGATCTAGAAGGAATATAGAAATGGGATAAGGGTCCGTCCTTTTCGGATAAAAATGCAAAATCAATATTATTCCCAGATATCTCAATTGGGCAAATTCGAAGCAATTTCATCTTCATTTGTTCCTTTCTATGAATACTCGAAAACCCACTTAAAATAACGAATCGGATTTCGAAACGAAAACCCCCTCAGTTAATTATTTCGAAATGTTTCACCGTCTAGCCACAACCAAGGAAAAAAAAAGGTATCATCAAAATTTTGGGCCTAAAAAGATGAGATGAATTCCGTATTACGAAATACATGTTCGGATATATTTGATGAATCCCTACTTATTAGATTAGCCCTTTTCTAGTAGAAATTTTCTAGTAGAAAAGAATTGAGTTGGGATCCATACGCATCCGAAATACTTTTGGTATACAAATGGTATACCAAAATTTCTTCTTTTCTTAATTATAGTATAGTTTATTATAGTTATTCCATATATGCCCTCCTGCTTTTTTGTTTTATTCTATGGGATGGGAGTCGCCACGACAAAGGAAGGAGGAAATAGAATAATCTAACATGTTTTGTTCGAATGAACATTCCAAAAAGACTTCAATTGTATTAAAAAAGGAATTAGCAAGTTCCTTCCCCCATGCCGAGAAAACATTTATTCTTTATTGTGTTCAATTCATTTCAAAATACTTCAATTGGTACGCGCAAGAAATAGGCCAATTCGGCAGCTTTTTGTTCAATTTCTCGTGGAGTAAAATTCTCATCAGTACGAGTCAAGGGAATGGCCCCTTGACCTCTGATTTCCATATAAAGGACACGACGAGGATAAAGACCCTCTTTAACCTCAATTCTGATTGATTGGATATCTCTCATAAGGAAGCGAAGGAAGATGCGACGATTTATTCCAGGAAATCCCCAACGAAAAATGCACACAATTCCTTCTTTTATATCGAATCGGTCATAACCACTACCTACATTCCACAAAATTGTGCACCACAAATAGGAGCTAACGAATAGACCTGCGATCCCGTAAAAAGACATCACGATTCCTTGTGGAAAAAAAAGAATTTGCTGAGATGGAAATACGGATATCAAATTCCTACCAAGATAACTGGAAGTTCCAACCGCTAAGAATCCTAGTGAACCTAAAAAAAGGATACAGGCCCAGCAAAAATTACTTGTTTTTCGAGACCCCCTTATAAGTTCTATCCATATATGTTCTGATCGCCAATTCATACTATACTAGATCCAGTTGCATTCGATTGGAATTGAGAGAATAACCCAAATTTGACTTTACCTTTCTTGATCCCGAAGTAACTTTCATCAACTAGCACTATTCTGATGTGGAGTAATTGGTTAGATACATTGACTTTCTATTAAAAATATTTACTGATCCCTTCCGTTTTTAACCAGCTATACCCTGCATATATATACATGCATTTATGCAGATATCATGTATCCGCATGCATAACAGTTCTTTCATTTGTGTGTGGAAAGAACCACCTATCGTACCATATTGCACTAAAAAAATATCTGTATTATGATACAGTGTTGAAATAAATTGATAAGATTTGGTCCCATTGGATCTAGACAATCTTATTTTTTTGGACATGAAGAGATAAAGAAGCCATTGCAATTGCCGGAAATACTAGGGCCACTAAAGGCACAAAAATAGAGGGTAAGTTGAGATCTGTCATAGAATGGGTGCCTCGATTTAATATTTGTATCTATATATTTGTATCTATTAGAAAGATATCTTATGATATGATAAGTATATCTATTATAAGTAATATTAAGTAATATTGACTATTGTATTTTATATAATATTATACTACTAAGTATATATAAACAATTAAGTAAATATAAAAATACTATTTTAATTTAATATTAAAATAGTAATAAAAAAAAAAGAAAATAAAAAAAAGGATAGAAAATAAGTGCAAAAATGTATAACTAAATTAAGTGTACCTATTCATCTTTCTACACGAATATAGATAGGATAATCTTCTTTTACAAATTTTATTATTCTTCTTCTCCCATCCTTATGTTCTTTCTATCTTTCTTTCGAATCTAATAAGGAGTTTCTTATTAAAAAGGAGTTTTCTTATGAAAATTAAGTTCATTATGAATTCGCGACTCTAAATAATACGATCCAACAAACTGGGATTCATAGTAAAAATGCGATAGATGTAGAAATTATTTTATTCCATTTCCATATTTGATATTTCTTTTTATTTTGATATTTTTTTTTCATTATTGTCTATCTTAATTAATACGTAAGATAGCCAGATAAAATTCTTTTTATTTCCCCAAATTAGAATTCCTCGGAAAGAGAAATTCACTTTTTTATTTTATCCTGTTGGTAGAGGTTCATAATACCTAATCATGAATAGGGGTAAGATAAAAAATAGATCTGGATCTGGAAGAAAAAAATTATCCGAAACTTCTGACTCTTACTAGAAAGTGTAACTTATATCACCAAAGAACATTTTTCTTAGTTTTTTTTTTATTACGATGAACTAAATACTTGTTCGCTACAAATAAAATAACTGAATCTAGTGCTATACTTTAATTTTTGGAATTTTGATTCAAGGGAAAGAAACCATGGAGCTGAAATAACTCACTTAGAACACCTTTTAAAGGATTACGTGGTACGATTGGGTCGAATAAGCCTTTATGGAATAAATACTCAGCCGCTTGTGAACCATCGGGTACTGTCTTATTCAATGTTTGTTCAATTACTCTTTTACCCGCAAATGCAATGTACGCATTAGGTTCAGCAATAATGATATCTCCCAACATACCAAAACTGGCTGTTACTCCACCGGTTGTAGGAGATGTAAGGACTGATACATAGAATAACTTTTTAGTGGATTGATAATCATATGAAGCAGAAGATATTTTAGCCATTTGCATCAAGCTCAAACTTCCTTCTTGCATGCGTGCTCCTCCAGAAGCACACACAATAATGGCAGGTAGAGATCGATTAGTAGCATACTCAATCAAACGAGTGATTTTCTCACCTACTACAGATCCCATACTACCTCCCATGAATTGAAAATCCATAACCCCAATTGCTACAGGAATACCGTTTAGTTGACCTATGCCTGTTTGAACAGCTTCAGTTAAACCTGTCTTTCTTTGATAAGAATCGATACGATCTTTATAAGGTTCCTCTTCTGAATGAAATTGAATGGGGTCCATAGAAACCATATCTTCATCCATAGGATCCCAAGTGCCCGAATCAATCGAAAGTTCGATTCTATCTGAACTACTCATTTTCAAATGATATCCACACTGTTCACAAATATTCATTTTTGACCTAAGAAGCTTTTTATAATTTAATCCATAACAATTTTCGCATTGAACCCATAAATGTCTGTATTTTTTAT